ATTGGTTCAGAAAAAAGAGCCAAATTTTACAAATTTTTATTGAATACAATTCTAACTAGCCCTAATGGTCAAAAAACAAAAAAAAAATTTGTAATAAAAGAAATCAGTAAAAAAGTCCCTAGATGGTCATACAAACTTATTACCGAATTGGAATTCCTGTCGGGCGCAGCTCATGAAGGCCTACCATTGGATTATCAGATACGTTCAAGAAAAAGGGATCGTGTAATAATTTATAGGCCTACTAAACGTAGTCGAAAAGCAAGTGTCAAAAATTGGGTGTCTATTAGAGACTATTCGGAAGAATCAGATTTTCGTCGAGAATTCATCAAAGGTTCTATGCGTGTTCAAAGGCGTAAAACTGTTATTTCTAAATTGTTTCAAGCAAATGCGCATTCCCCTCTTTTTTTGGACAGAATAAAAAAATACCCCTTTTTCTCTTTTAATATCTTTAATATCCCTGAACGGATGAATTTTTTTTTTAGAAATTGGATGGGTAAAGGATCAGAATTTAAAGATTATACAGAGGAACAAAAGGAACAAAAGGAACAAAAAAAAAGGCAAAAGGAAGAACAAGAAAACAAAATAAAAGAAAAAACGTGGATAAAAATCGCGGAAGCCTGGGATTTCGTTCCATATCCACAAGCAACAAGAAGTTTAATTTTAATAATTCAATCAATTTTTAGAAAATATATTTTATTACCTTCATTGATAATAGTTAAAAATATTGGGCGTATTTTATTATCTCAACCCCCCGAATGGGCTGAGGACTTTGATGAGTGGAATAGAGAAAAGCATATTATATGTACCTATAATGGTGTTCAAGTATCAGAACTCGAACTTCCCAGAAATTGGTTTAAAGATGGTATTCAGATAAAAATAGTATTTCCTTTATATTTGAAACCTTGGCACAGATCCAAATTGAAGCCCTCTTTTTCTTCTTATAAAGATCTAAAGAAAGAACAACAAAAATCTTATTTTTTAACGGCTTGGGGAGCACAAACTACCCTTCCCTTTGGTTCTGTCCCCCCAAAACCTTCCTTTTTTAAGCCTATTTTTAAAGAACTTAAAAAAAAAATTCAAAAAACGAAAAACAATAATTTTAAAGTTCTAAGAGTTTTAAAAGAAATAACAAAATATTTTCTACAAGATTCAAAAGAACCAAAAGGGGTGGTTATCAAAAACGTTTTATTTGTGTTTATAAAAAAAATAAAAAAAGAACTCTTAAAAGTACAGCCAACTCGATTATTTATATTGAGAAAGGTGTATGAATCCGGCGAAACTAACAAAAAAAAAGATTCTATAATTAGGAATCAGATAATTCACGACTCGTTTAGAAAAATTAAATTTACAGATAATAAAAATTATTCACTGAGAGATAAAAAAATTAAAAATCTGACTGATAGAACAAGCACAATAAGAAAGAAAACAAAGAGTCTTATGAAAGAAAAAAACAGTAACGCCAAGAAAAGAAGTAGTCCTAACAAAACAAGTTTTAATGGAAAAGAAAAATCACCAAAAAATTTTTTTAAAATCTTAAAAATAAAAAAAAGAAGCACTCGATTAATCTATAAATTATATTTGTTTATAAAAATTTTCATTAAAAGAATATACATCGATATCTTTCTATGTATCATTCATATTGGCAGAATTCCTACACAACTCCTTCTTGAATCAAAAAATTTTTGTTTTTATAAATACATTTACAATAATAAAACAAACCAAGAAATAAAAAAAAAAAAAAAAGAAATTAATTTTATTTCGACTCTAAAAAGTGCACTTTACACTATTAAAAATAGTAAGAGGAATTCGCGTCTTTTTTTTGACTTATCCTCCTTATCACAAGCATATGTATTTTACAAATTATCACAAACCCAAGTTATTAATTTGTATAAGTTAAGATCTATTTTTGAGTATCATGGAACTCCTTTTTTTCTTAAGACTGCAATAAAAAATTCTTTTTTAACACAAGGAATATTTCATTCCGAATTAAGACATACTAAACTTTCAAGTTCTGAAACGAATCAATGGAAAAGCTGGTTAAGAGGTCATTATCAATACAATTTATCTCAGATTAGATGGTCTGGATTAATACCAAAAAAATGGCGAACTACAATAAATGAAGGTGGTATGACTCAAAATAAAGATTTAACAAAATGGAATTCGTATGAAAAAGACCGATTACTTTATCACAAAAAACAAAAGGATTTTAAAGTATATCCATTACCAAACCAAAAAGATAATTTTACAAAATACTATATATATGATCTTTTATCATATAAATCTATTAATTCTGAAATAAAGAAGTCCTCGTATATTATTTATGGATCACCATCAGAATTAAAAAACAACCAAAAAATTACTTTTAATTACAACAATAATAAACAAAATTTTTTTGAAAACCTGGAGGAAATTCCTATCAATCATTATCTAGAAAAGGGTGATATTATGTATATGCAAAAAAATCCAGATAGAAAATATTTTGATTGGACAATTCTCAATT